ACCTGCGCAGAAGTATAAAGATCTTCCTTCTTTGGGCAAAGGAGTTTATGTCTGTGGTGTGAACCCTTTTTTAAGCCGTACAGCAACCACTTTACTAAGACGGGACAATTGTGAATTAATTGTAGCTCCTTTCCCGATTGGACCGGACGGGACACGGGCTTGGATTGAAAAGATTTGTTCTGTTTTGGAGATTGAACCCCAGGGTCTAGAGCAAAGAGAAGAACAGATTTGGCAAAGTTGCAAGGATTATCTTGATTTGGTACAGGGAAAATCCGTCTTCTTCATGGGAGATAACTTGCTAGAAGTCTCTTTAGCAAGATTATTAATCAGATGTGGAATGATCGTTTATGAAATAGGCATTCCATATATGGATAAAAGATATCAAGCTGCTGAATTAGCACTTTTACGTGATTCCTGTAGAAAGAAGTGTATACCAATACCACGAATTGTGGAAAAACCAGACAATTCCAATCAAATACGGCGTATGCGGGAGTTACAACCTGACCTGGCCATCACGGGAATGGCTCACGCGAACCCATTAGAGGCAAGAGGAATTAGTACAAAATGGTCCATTGAATTTACTTTTGCTCAGATTCATGGATTTTCCAATGCAAGAGACGTGCTTGAATTAATTACCCGTCCTCTAAGACGGAATGAAAATTTAGAAAACTTAGATCGGGCTACTCTGGTGAGAATTAACAAACAAGAAGATCCATCGGAACGTCAACACTAACATATTTCATAATCCTTGGAGACATACAGGAAATGATTCTATTCCACTTTTCCCTTTGATTCAAGTTTGTTTTTATGATCAATACTTTTGACATTCATTTCTCTTCCATTCCTGAGAAAAAGAGAGGATCCATCGAATCTCAAGTATGGTTTTTCACCAATCGAGTTCAAAAACTCAGTAGACACCTCGGGACACATAAAAAAGACTATTCCTCCCAAAGGAGTCTGCGGAAACTTTTGATCAAACGGAAGCGACTTCTTCTTTACTTATACAATAAAAAGAAACTTGGTTCCAAACCAAACTAATTTGTTTATCATAAGTTTTCAACTTAATTTATAAGGTCAAAAAAAACAAAAAAAAAAAATGGCTGTTCCAAAAAAACGGAAATCTGGGAATAACAAAAAGCTTTGGCGAGCAAAAGCATTGAAATTCAAAAAAATCCTTAGTAATTTTAAGATTATCGATCATATGTATTCAAAATATGAAGGGTTCAAAAAGTCATTAAAACAACAAGAATAAAGAGATAAAATTTTATTAAAAGATGATTAAAAAAAAAAATAGAATATTATTTATATAAAATAGAATATTATATGGAGAATAAATGGCTCATTCAGTCAAAATTTATGATACATGCATTGGTTGTACGCAATGTGTACGAGCATGTCCTACTGATGTTTTAGAAATGGTCCCTTGGACCGGTTGTAAGGCTAAGCAAATAGCCTCTGCTCCACGAACAGAAGATTGCATAGGTTGTAAAAGATGTGAATCTGCTTGTCCAACAGATTTTTTAAGTGTACGTGTTTATTTAAAAAACGAAACCACTCGTAGTATGGGACTAGCTTATTAAGTAAAAACTTATAAAGAAAGAGTCTTTAAAAAGTTTGTTTATCCAAGGTGAAAAAAACATCTATGTAAAAAGATGTTTTTTTTCCCCTTGGATTACTTTCTTTTTCAATTAACCATTATAAATGAACCATCCATAACTATGAAAACCTATCCCTAAAAGATTGACACCAAAATAGCATATCCAAACAAACAAAAATCCAATAGAAGCTACAAGTGCTGGTTTTTTACCTTTCCACCCTTTATTCAATCTTATATGAATATAGATTGCAAAAATTAGCCATGTTATTAACGCCCAAATTTCTTTTGGGTCCCAATTCCAATAAGATCCCCAAGCTTCGTTAGCCCATACTGCTCCTGAAAGAATACCTATAGTTAAAAGGATAAAACCGATAAATAGTGTATAATAACCCAATTGATCTAATTGTTGAATTAGTTGAAGTTTACGGAAATTTTCTACTAAAAAAGGAAAATAACTTTTCTCTTTTTTTTCTACACTAATATTTGAACATAAAAAAAGAGATAAAGAAAATTTTTCCTTTGAACTCAAAATTAAGAGAGCAATAGAAGCTAAAGATCCACATAAAAGAATTATATATGCAAGTAATATTATAATGACATGCATCATTAACCAATGAGTTTGTAAAGAAGGTACTACCGTTTCGGTTTGTTGCATTTCTTTAGGAAGAACTAAAGTAGCAAACCCGTGAGTAAACATAGCGCTTGGTGTTGTAATTGCACCCAACCAACGAATATTAGGATTTAAAACTTCCAGAATAATCTGGATCAAACATGAATTCCATGAGATAAATATTAAAGATTCATATAAATTACTTAATGGTAAATGTCTTGAGGAAAACCAACGAATTATTAATACTATCGTTAAACAAAAAAAAGTAAAAATTAAGCCTCTTTTCCCAGAAATTCTTAGTTCTTTTACTGGGTAAAAAAAGATTCCCCCAAAAATAAAAGCAATTACTAAAATTAGAGAAAAATAGAATTGATTGAATATTTGTTCTAAAGTTACAAATAACATAGGTCCTCCTTAACTAAAAAAAAAAAACTAACATATTTAAACTGTTGAACTAAATAGTAGGTTTTGCCGCCACTCGGACTCGAACCGAGAAGCTCAAGCACTGCTTCCTAAGAGCAGCGTGTCTACCTATTTCACCATGGCGGCTTATTTCTATATTAAATAGAAATAAATAGAAAACTATTGAAAAATTGTTTTCATTATAAAAATACAAAAATATCCAATTAGATATAGATTCATTAAAAAATAAACGGAGCCTGATCTAGATGGTCGTTGATATCACGGAGTGTTTAAGTCGCAGGTTCGACTCCTGTTGCTCTGATCTAATTTAATAAACACAAAAAAGGGGGGAGGGAGATAGTATGTTTGGATACTAGACATTTTAGTATCCAAAACAATAAAAAAAGAAATAGAAAACGAACAGTTCGAAGCAAATTGTTGTATAAAAACAACTCAAATATAAGTTTTTATCTTTTCTTTTATCAATCAATATATTTAATATAACACTTTTTTGTCAAGCAAACTCTAAAAATAGAAAACTTTTTAAAATAAACAAAACATACGTATTCTCCAAATAGAATTACGACTTCCATCAGCCGTATTAAACCAATATCTATTCATGCAAAGAAGATCCTCTAGACGATAACTAGGCCAAAGAGTTTGTTTCATTTTTATTTTCGACTCTAAATATATATTTTTAGTAATTTTTTGATTAAAATGAAAATTATCTTCAACGTTTTTTTTTTTCGGTTTTTTACAATTCAAACGATTTAATATACGAAATTCCCTACGACGTTTTGGAAGAAAAATATCTTCAAGAAAGAAATTGTTAAGTTTCAAAAAAGATTCAGTCACTTGTTTCTCTAAATTTTCTTTAGGAAATAAAAATGAAATATTAATAAGTCTTCGTCTTAAAACTTTTTCCATAGGTAATTGTGAAACAGGTTTGATTACTCTTTTTAGTATTATATTTTTTATATCTTTATTACGAAAATCTAATTTTTTCATATCATGTGTAAATAAGAAAAATTCAATAGGCATATCTTGAAAATATATATTAACAAAAACTTTTATTCTTTTGGGATCATTTGCCATTTTTCGTAAAATAGAAAATTGTTTAATCAAATTGGTATAAGATATTTTCATACTTTTCCAATACAAAATTTCTTTGTGTAAAGTTTTAGCAAATAATCTGTACATGTCATCATCACGCTCTTCATTTATGAAATCATCATCTTTTTGATCATCAATTAAATCTAATAACTTCTGTAAATGTTGTTCTCGGCGTCTATACTCGTTATTTGTAATTTTTTTCTTTTTTTCTATTAAAATTTCCTCAAGTATTGCTTGTTTTTCTAACGTATTACTTATATTTAATGTTGTTTCCTCTTTAATTTCTTTTTTTTTCTCGTTTTTTTTAGGTTCTTTCGCTTGTTTTTTATTTTTGGAACAAAAATAAGATGCAAGATACTTTCGTTTTTCGATTTTTTTATCTATTATTTTGTCTAATAATTCTTGCTCTGCTTTACTTTCGATCCAATTTTGTCTTATTGTAGATATTTCGGCACATTTATAACCAAACCTTTTTTTTAACAATTTTCTTTTTTTTTCTTGTTTTGTTAATCGTTTTTGTTGTGCTGCCAAAATTTCTAGTTCTTTGTGTATACTTTCTTTTTTCTTTTTTACATCTATACCATCCTTTTCTGCTTTCTTTAAAAGTCTTTTTTTTTGTATTAATTTTTTTTTTTTTGCTTGTTCTTGTCTCCATTTTTGAATGAAAAAGGCACGTTTCTGTAGTTTTATGAATTCAAAATACACTCGTTCCTGTGTTGATAACAATTTTTTTCTTTTACTCAGTAGCTGTATTGACGGCATATTATTGCATACTTCCCAGAAACGGCATCTTTTTCGTCTACAAAAAATCCAATATCTTATAAAAAATATCTCAAACTCTCGTTTTTCTTGTTCTGTTTTTGTTTCGGAAATAAAATGAAATTTCAGAATTCCTTCGAAATGTGTGAATAATTCATTATTGATTTTGTTTGATAATTCATTGAAAAATTCTTCAGTGTCTTGAAAACCCTTCTTATAATTTAAGATAGAATCAGAAAAAGATTCTTTTGGTGAATACAACCCAATTCTTTTTTTTTCTAAAAAAAACCTAGAAATCTCTTTTTTATTGAAATCAAGATAATCATATGCTAAAAGATTCAATCTATAACGTTTATTTAGCTTAAACAGAATTTTTTTTTTGTAAGATGTAAGCATCAAAGCATTTTTTTCTATTTGGTCTTCTTTGAAATTTTTCTTTTTTATTTTCCATTGTTGACTAACCTTACTTCTCCATAAATTAGGTTCTATATAAGACCATAAGAATTCTGAATTTAAATCGTAACGATCATAACAATTTATCCAATGTTTCCAATTCTTTTTCTTATATTGTTGAGGTTCTTTATATCCGCTTTTTGGATCTAATAAAAATTTTTTTATGTTTTTTTTAATGAATGGATACGACGAAGTTTTTGTTTCAAAAAACTGTGTTAAAATAGATTTATCTTTTGTTACACAACGCCATATATCATGGAAAACATATGCTTGAGAAAGTCTCTTATCATGAGTAAGACAAAAAAGGTTTACTACTTGCTTTCTATTGAAAAAAAATATTCGTTTAAAAATTATTATCAGAGGTCTTGTGAAATAAATCCTAGATAAATAAATAAGATTTTTCAAAAAATAAAAAAAAACATCTCTATAAATATCAAAAATTTGATTAAATTTTTGCAAAAAAAAGAACCAATTTTTGATTAGTGGCCCATTTTTTGAAATGTTGTTTTTTTTTGAGTTTCCCATCAAAGATGATTGCTCTAATTGCTTATTCTTATTAATTATTTTTCTTCTTAAATTATCTATTTCGTTTTGTATAGCATATGATTCATGATATTTTTTTTGAATGTCTTCTTTTAAACAATTGAGACTATTTTTTATTTGAATTATCCAAGTATCATGATCTAGATGACTCGATTTTTGGATATTTTTTTCTGAAAAACATTCGTTCTTGTTCTTAGACCAAATTTGATTTAATCTTTTTTGAGAATGGATATTTGTTTCTTTCGAGTAAATACTTTTAATTTGATCTTGAACTCTTTTTATATTCGAGAAGAAGTTTTCTTCTTTAAAAAACGGAAAGGTTAAACTAAAATCTACTGAAAGTTCCGAAAGTTTCTTCTTTATTTCTACTAAAAGCGGTTGCCAAAAAGCGAGTGTTCGTACCTTATTACCATAAGGGGTATAAACTTCATATCCTCCTATCGACATATAGGTAGGTTTAACTCTATGACTGGTATCCAACGGTTTATGCCAAGGTTTTAAACGAAAAGGATTCAAAATTTTGATTTGAAAACCATCTTCCCACCATTTGCCTGGACGGCTTTCTTCAGAAAATTCTATACCATCAAAGGTACAATTTATATAAATTTCCTGAGAAAGTTCTTCCCAGTCTTCTTGAAATTCTGGAACTTGTAATAATAAAATGCGACCGATATTTTTAATACCAATCAATAAAGGTAATACTAGTTTTCTTCTCAAGAAAGCTTGAGCTATTAATAAAGGTCCCCTAATTCTATGAAACACATGATGATCCAATTTAGCTAAATTTGCATAGTATTTTTTTTTATACACGGATATTCTTAGGTTTTTCACTATTTTTGATTGTTTATCCATAGCTGATGGATTCAATCTTTGAATAAACTTATTATTTATTTTTAAAAAGACTTGAACAACCATTTTACATAAACTTCTAATACGGAAATTTAGAATCGAAACCAAAATTATCTGAAAGTCTATCTTTCTATTTATATAGGACTTGTTTTTCATTCTACAAACCACAGGAGAATGTATTTGTTTTTTTAAAGATCTAAAATTCAGACGAAAAGGTTTAATAGATCTTCCTTTTCGAGATCTTATGCTTCCTTTAAACATGTATAAACGATTATTACACGAAGCATGTTTAGCTCTGACAAATAATTCTGTATCATCGCCATATTCGTCTTCATAATATCCTACGTTTTTTAAAGGAGCTGCGCGAAAATCTGATTTATTTGTTTGTTCTTCGTATAAAAAATCTTGAATCAAATCAGATTCCCATTGAGGTAGTTCTTTTCGAACTTCACTTTCTTCAATTTTTTGAAAAGAAGGGGTAGACGAGTTCATCTCTTTGTTTTGTATAGAATTAAGTTCTATGTCTTTACTTTTATTTGTTTCTTTGAGTTTTTCTTCCTCAATTATTTTCGATTCTAATTTTTCAAAATAGATAAAAACTAAATGCCTATTTTTATCTTTCAAAACTAAAAACAAATTGATAATGTTTTTATAGGGAAAGTTTTTATCATTAATTTGTTTATAAAGAAGCTTGAACAGAAAATATGTGTAAACCTTATTACGATTTATTTGTGATATAGTTTTTATTACTATATTTTTTTCTTTCTTTTTGTTTTCAAAAAAAGGATCTTTACAATTGAAATATTTCCATTGCGAAAAAGATTCAATATTAGGAAATATTGAACGAACATGATCGAAAGAAAAGTAGTTCCAAGGCATTTTCTCGTTTTCTTTTTTTGAGTCCATAAAAATAAGCTTAATATATTCGTTCTCTTTTTCAAGCGAAGAACTACAAATATTTTTAATACCATAAAAATAGCTATGAAAAACTATATTTTTTGACTTTTTTATGTAATATACATATGAGTTTTGCAAATTTTTTCTCTTTTGATAATCAGAAAAATCTAACAGATCAAAAAATGTTCTACTTTTTATCATCTGTTCTTTTTTTTGTTGTTCTTCAACAATAATTTGTTCAATTAAGTCTTGTTCAGTTTTTTCAAACCGAAGAATAAAACGAGTTTTTACTGTATCATAAAAATCTAATTTTTCTTTTATTCGTCCCATAGCAAGAAGAAGTCTTTCTTCAGGTGTGATTTCTTCTTCTTCTTCAGGAAACATTTCGAAAGTAATTGAATCCCTTCCTTTTTGTATTTCGTAAACATTTTTATACTCTTTTTCCTGTAGTTCTTTTTTCTTCAATCTTTTTTCTAATTTATTCCATAAAATTTCTATTGCTCTTTCTTCTTTTCGCTTTTTTCTTTCCTCGTTATATACTTTCCCAAATGCTTTCCATCTTGTCATCGATAATTTTTCTACTAGTTTATAATATTTCATTAACAAACGAGATGATTTACAAAGTAAAGGATCTTCAAATTCTTGAAAAGTTTCTCCTCGAGAGAGTGTTAATTGTATTTTTTTTTCCAATGCTTCTTTCTTTGTACTTCCCGCGCGTTCCTGGATCCACATTTTTCTTTTTTTAGGCCAAAGTATAGTTTTTTCTTTTATCAGTTGGTATACACGTTGGAGAACGAATTTGATCATAGTTGGTTGAAAAGTTAAAGCCCAATCATAGACTCGAATTGGCTTAACTGTAACTGTATATCTTTTTTGGTCTTCTTCTCTCGCTAGAGTTTCGGCTTTATTTATTTTATTTACTCTATTCCTAAATTCTTTCCATAAAACATTTTTTCTATTTTTCAAATTATTTGTCCATATTTTATCATTATGAGAATAAGTTTTTTGAAAATCTTCTAAATTTTTAGCTAAGATAAATTTCGTTGGTAATAATGTAAAACAAAGCTTTTCTTTACCGTCACTATAGCAGTGACCAAAAAAGTATTGGGATACTCGGTCTTTTAGAAAAGGTAAGAAACTTACGCCAGGTTTTATGTATGTATTTCGTATCCATCTCTGATAATTAAAAAATAAAACAGGCCACTCCAAAGGCCATAATTTTTTCCATTTTGAAAAAGTATTTTTTTGGACTAAACTATCTTCTTTCTTTTTTTCTAAAGATGTACCTTTTTCAAGGTCCCATACTAAACTTTGATCTGTTTGTTCGTTATCATTTTTTACCCAAGAGAAATTTGTTCGCCACGGATAGATAGAGCATGGTATTCGTACTGATCCTAGGAAACAATAGATATAACAAAAAAAAATTAGACCACAAAATCTTTTTATTTGATAGTTTGTATATGTACTTTTGTTCAAACGGATAAATAGCAATTTTATAAAATGAAGCAAAAGTAAATTACTCCCAACATAGCCACAAAAAACACAAAGAACAAAAACAAAATTAGAACTATATCTAAAAAGAAAAACATTAATAAGTCTTGTTAATGTCGAATTGCCAAAAATAACAGGGTTAAGCAATTGAATAAGACATCCATCTATAAAAAAAGTACAGTTTTTTTGCAATGAGCAAAAAACAGTTTGTATTTCCCGTTTTTTTGTATAAAAAAAACGGGAAACTAAGTAAGGCAAAACTACTAAAGATATTAAATGAGGTTTTATTAATGTTTGGTAAAATGGAGCATAATAGATAGATAGATATATTAAAAATTGTCCTGCAAAAGATCCACTAACAAAGACTTTGCCTTCTGGGATTCCGATAAAAAGAAAAGTTCTTAAAGAGAATAAAAAGTTTGGACCAAGAGATAAAGTTGATAAAAATCCGTACAATATTCCAATCGTCACGTTTTTTGGAACAGCCAT